TTTTTAATATTATATTATTAAATATTTTAATATTATATTATTAAATATTTAATATATAATATAATAGAATATCTAATTATCTAATAGATTAATATTCTATGTGATATTATGTATCTTATGATCATAACTAATTATTCAACAAATTCGATTGATTGATACGAGTTGATTTTCTGTTACGATGAATTGATGAAACAATAGCTAGCCCAATAGCTGCTTCAGCAGCCGCAACAGCTATAACAAAGATTGAGAAAATGTCGCCTTTTAATTGGCGACTATCAAATATATCAGAAAATGTTACGAGATTGATATTAACCGAATTGAGTATAAGCTCAAGACACATAAGTGCCCTAACCATCTTTCGACTTGTGATCAATCCATAGATACCGATAGAGAATAAATAGACACTCAAAAAAAGTACATGCTCGAACATCATTGACTAACTCCTTATCAATCTCGATTCATTTCAATATGAACAACAATTCAACCGATTCGATTGATTAGAATAGAACGATTACAGAATAAAAGAAGGTATTTGCAATAGATAGGTTTAATTAAAAACCTTATAAAAACCTTAAACCCTTCCATTTATTTTATTTATTTAGAATTTATAAATCTTATAATTTATAAATCTTAGAATTTAATTCTAAGTATTTATTATTGACGAGCCATAGTAATTGCACCTATCAAGGAAACTAAAAGAATTATGGAAATGAGTTCAAACGGAAGATAAAAATCTGTTGATAAATGAATCCCAATTTGTTGAATGTTACTTATCAGGTCCTGTTCTATAATCTGGCTTGATCTTGTAGTCCAAAAAATTCCGTACCATGACGTATCTGGGATAATAGTAATTAGTGAAAAAAGAATACTTGTACAAACCAGTGAAGTGACCCCATCTCCAATGGTCCAAAAATAGGAATCATTGGAATATTCTGAACCATTCATGAACATTACAGCAAATATGATTAAGACATTTATGGCTCCAACATAAATAAGGAGCTGTGCGGCAGCTACAAAATAGGAATTCGATAGAATATAGAATAAGGATATACAAACAAGAACCAATCCCAATGAAAAGGCAGAAAAAATGGGATTGGTAAGTAATACTACTCCCAGACCTCCTAATACAAGAACTGATCCAAAAAATACTACAAGAATATCATGTATTGGTCCAGGTAAATCCATTATTAAAATGATAAATTAATAAATAAGTCGAAATATTTCATGACCTTACTGAATGGTCCAGGAAAGGAAAAGGGGTAACCCCCTTTTTTTTTATTGTATATGATACATTCCTAATTGAATTAAAACTTTTTTATATGGATTAATGTAGATATAGATAAAATTATCGAGAAAAGAGTAATGGGGATTGTATATTTCGAAATCATCACGAAAAATATATTCTCAGTTTAAATCAAAGAATAATTCTCAACAATCAATAATTATTAGTTATTATTTGTAGTTACTGACCAAACAAAATAAAAAAGGCTTGGGTCTTTTATATCAAAACAAAATCTTAGTAATTGGTAATCGTTCTTGAATCAAAGGGTTTTTCTTTGTCTATTTTGATTTGAGTCGAATTCATAACTGTTTGAATTGTGTAATCTCCAATTATCGACATTGGTAACCGACCCAAAGCAATTTGATTATAATTCAATTCGTGACGATCATAAGTAGAAAGTTCATATTCTTCAGTCATTGATAAACAGTTTGTTGGACAATACTCGACACAATTACCACAAAATATACAGACCCCAAAATCAATACTATAATTAAGCAATTGTTTTTTTTTAATATCTCTTTCAAATCTCCAATCAACAACGGGTAGATCTATCGGGCATACACGAACACATACTTCACAAGCAATACATTTATCAAATTCAAAGTGGATTCGACCACGGAAACGCTCTGATGTGATCGATTTTTCATAAGGATATTGAATAGTTATAGGTAAACGATTTGTGTGGGATAAGGTAATTACGAAACTTTGACCAATATACCTTGCAGCTCGTATTGTTTGTTGACTATAATTCATGAACCCAGTCACCATAGAGAACATATTGTAAATATCCAGGAATAAATTGATGTTTCTTTCTCTTGTTTGAAAGAGGTTATGAATCTGGAATATCGTTATCGTATTTTCTTATTTATAGTGAAACAAGTTGGGAAGAAGTTGTCAATAATAGATTACCTAAAGAAATAGGTAAAAGAAATTTCCACCCAAGATTTAATAGTTGGTCCATTCTTATCCTAGGCAAAGTCCATCTTGTTGTGATAGGAATGAACAGAAACAAATAAGCTTTAGCTAATGTAATAAAGATACCAATTGTCATTCCAAAAACTCCGGCCATTTTATTTATTCCGAAAAGTTCAGGAATAGATAATATGTACGGAATAGAAAAATTCCACCCACCTAAGTAAAGAACTGTTACAAATAATGAAGAAAGTAATAGATTTAGATAAGAAGCAATATAAAATAAACCAAATTTGATACCTGAATATTCGGTTTGATAACCTGCTACCAATTCCTCCTCTGCTTCCGGTAAATCAAATGGCAATCTCTCACATTCGGCTAGAGAAGAAATTAGAAAAACAATAAACCCTATAGGTTGACGCCACAGATTCCACCCCCAAAAACCATATTTTGACTGTGCTTCAACTATATCAACTGTACTTGAACTATTAGATAATCGTAGTCGATAATAACATCACTGTTCCCATCGCTATTACAAAACCGTACATGAAACTTCAGCTTCATACGGCTCCTCTATGGCCACAAATAAATGTAAGGACTGGTTCAATATTTTCGTCCTCTTTGGAGGATAGATCGAATAAAGATACATCGGAGAGTCCCAAATTAGACCAATGGAATTCTGTCCGCTAGAATAAGAAAAAAAGTGCTTTCGAATTGATCTCATCCTTATAATGATAATTTTTCTTTGTTCGGTAATAACTTAATCTTTCAATAAAATATTCGTTATAAATATATATATAGGCATTAGTTCATGAATCATGATAAGAATTCCGTATGTATGAATACGGATATAGGAAAGAAAGAATAAATAAAGATCTTTTTTTTTTATTTTATAAAAATTTTTATTCATTCATTCGATTATTGCATTCCATTTCTTTTGTTCCTGTTCTTCTGTCTCAGAAGAAGGTATTTAATTTAGAAAAAAAAAATAAAGGATTAATTCGTTCTTGATAGTCATTTCTTTAATCAGTGAATAGGAGCATACTCGAGATCGGAATCGTAGGGAGGTACTTCTTGATCATTTCTACCAACTTAAAGCCCTTATTATGATTCGTTTTATGCAGAAATATCTCTTTTTTTGATACCTTACATTATCCCCATTACTAATCCTTTGTGTACCTTGGTGTTCCTAACTGTCCACCGATTTTTGATTGATCCCCAGTATGTTAATACATACAAGGCTGTAGTGGAAACTCCATACAGTTGATCTTTTGCACCCGCTTCAAGATATGATGACTAATCAAAGAATCTCAATCTTGGGGTAAACAGTTTACGCTGCTTATGTTTACTTTAACTTCATTCTTGTACATAGGGAATGAGATTTTCTCTTCTTACTGCAAATTTATAAGCTGTTTTGTTTCACTCATATAACTATCTGGTTTAACTCATCGATGAATAAAAAAAAAATATCTATTCAATACATTCAACCTCTTTTCTCTATTTATTTCTAGGAAAGAGGTAAAAGTTCATGTTCCAACGAATCACACGTAGAGATATTGATAACACACATAGAGTTAATGGTATTTCATAACTAATAGATTGAGCAGCAGCTCGTAGACCACCTGAAAAAGAATATTTATTATTCGATCCATATCCTGACATAAGAAGCCCAATAGGGGCAATACTTGAAATGGTGATCCATAAAAAAACACCTATACTGAGATCACCTAAAACAAGGCGGTACCCAAAAGGAATTACTAAATAACTTAGTAGAATTGATATGACCGCTATAGACGGTCCGACACTAAATAAACGAATATCCCCTCTAGATGGGAGTAGGTCCTCCTTAAAAAGTAATTTAGTCCCATCTGCTAGAGCTTGAAGAATTCCCAACGGACCAGCATATTCAGGCCCAATACGTTGTTGTATCGTTGCAGATATTTCTCTTTCTAACCACACAATTACGAGTACCCCTATTATGATTCCAAATATAAGGGTAAAAATGGATACAAACATCCATATGAGTCCATAGATTTCTTTTATGGATTCCAATGTAGAAAAAGAATTGATAGCTTGTACTTCTGTCGTATCAATTATCATTTCAACGATCAACTTCTCCCATAATGATATCTATACTACCTAGTATCGTCATGATATCAGCCAATTTCATTCTTTTAACTAGCTGAGGAAGAATTTGCAAATTGATGAAACCCGGTGGACGAATTTTCCATCTCCAGGGGAAAATGCTATTATCCCCTATCAAATAAATTCCTAATTCTCCTTTTGGGGCTTCTACTCTGACATAAAGTTCTTGTTTCGACAATTCAAAATTGGGTGAAGGTTTTTTACTAATAAATCTATATTCAAAATCATTCCATTCGGAATTTTTTGCTCTATCAAAGCGTCGGACTTCTAAATTCTCATAGGGCCCTCCGGGAATTCCTTCTAGAGCCTGTTGAATAATTTTTATAGATTCCCCCATTTCACCTATTCGTACTAAATAACGAGCTAATGAATCTCCTTCTTTTTGCCATTGGACTTCCCAATCGAATTCATTGTAACACTCATAATGATCAACCTTACGAAGATCCCATTGGATTCCAGAAGCCCGTAACATTGGTCCTGATAAACCCCAATTTATTGCTTCCTCTCCACCAATAATGCCCACTCTTTCAACTCGTTCTAAAAAAATGGGATTCCGTGTAATAAGTTTTTGATATTCAACAACTCCTGTTAAAGAATAATCGCAGAAATCCAAACATTTATCTATCCAGCCATGAGGTAGATCGGCAGCTACTCCTCCGATGCGGAAATAATTATGCATCATTCGCATACCTGTGGCGGCTTCGAATAAATCATATAACAATTCTCTCTCTCTGAAAATATAGAAAAAGGGAGTCTGTGCACCGATATCTGCCATAAAAGGTCCAAGCCATAACAAATGAGAAGCTATACGGCTCAGCTCCAGCATAATTACTCTGATATAACTGGCTCTCTGAGGTACTTGAACATTTTCCAATTGTTCTGGTGCATTTACCGTTATTGCCTCCGTGAACATAGTAGCTAAATAATCCCAACGTGTTACATAAGGAAGATATTGTATAATTGTTCGGTTTTCTGCTATTTTTTCCATCCCTCTGTGTAAATATCCCAATATGGGTTCACAATCAATAACATCTTCACCATCGAGAGTAACGATCAGTCGAAGAACACCATGCATTGATGGGTGTTGAGGACCCATATTGACTATCATGAGATCTTTTCTTGTAGTCGGTATAGTCATATTTTTTCTTCCTTAATTCATTATTCCACGAATTCCTCAAAACGAGGTTCATCAAAATTAAAAATCTAATAAAATAACTATTAAAAAAAAATTCAAACGATTAAATTAACGAGTTTTTGGCTCCCGAATATCCAACTGATCCATTAATTTCTTATAACGGACTCTATTTTTCTTTGACAAATAAGCCAGGAGCCGTTGACGTTTTCCCAGAATTATTCGTAGACCTCTTTGGGATAAAAAATCTCTTTTGTGCAATTCCAAATGTGAAGTAAGTCTACGTATCTTACTGGTAAAACTTAATACTTGAAATTCAACAGAACCCTTGTTTTCTTCTTTTTCTTCTTGTGAAATAACTGAGATGAATGAATTTTTGATCATAAAAAAATTTTTCTATCTTTTTTCTTTCCCATGGATTTATTTTACTTTACCGAATCGATCAGGAAAAATAAAAATAATAATCTTTATGCCAGTTATTTTAATCTAGTACACACAAAAATTTGGATTTTTTCCTAATTTTCTTTCTTTTCTATCCAAATCAAATTGAAAATTTGATTTGGATAGAAAAGAAAGAAAAAATAAATTTCTACATTCATGGAAGAGAATGATTTCTTTGTACCTAAAAAGATTCTGCCGATTTCGTCCTAGATCCAATTGAGTTGATACGCCATTAGATCTGTGTCATGTACCAGAATGTAATACAGCGTATATGTATATCTTTCGGCTTTCATCTACCGAAAAATATCACAGATATATAGGAAATATACTATTAACAAATTATGAATCGTGGATACATATATATCCTTGACATACTGAAACGATTGCCATTATTGGTATTAAACCAATAGCGATTCATACAAGCTAAATCTTCTAATCGGTAATTGGGCCAAAGAAACAATTTGCATTTAATGAATTTATTTGTATCTGTATTAGTATTAAAATGCTTGTCCTCATTCAAAAATTTTCCAGAGTTTCTTATGTTGTTTTCATTGCAAAATACTAGATTTCTATCCACAAAATTCCAATTACGAGAATTAAAACAAATTAGAACTCTAAATTCTCTACGACGTCTAGGAGATAGAATATTTTCAGGAACAAAGAAATCATAATTACTTTTGTCTCCATCCACAAGCATATTGCCGTGTCTTGCAACGGATTTATCAAAATTATTCTTATCAATATATCTTTTTTTTATGCATTTTCTGTTAGTTTGGTGCTTAATTTTATCGATCAATGAAATACCTAGGGTTTGATATATAATAAATTTTCCATCCCTTTTTATAGATAAACGAATCGGTTCGATAATCAATACTCCCTTTTTTATCAATTCTGTAAGAGCTAGATCTTTCTGAATTAGCATTACATCCAGATGTATTTCTCCTCTTTGAATCGAGGATATAGCAATTTTCCTTGGATTTATCAGTCTAAGTAGGAGACAATATACCTTGATATTATTGATCATTCTTTGATTCAAGGAGTCATCCCATCTTAATTGAAAAAGGAAATATTTTTTCAGGAAGAAATCTAGTTCTGCTTCCTTCTTTTTCTTGGATTGTTTTTTCTTTTTACCTTTTTTAATGTCTGATCCCGCGTAATTGTCTTCAACATTTTTTTTTTTTTTTCGTAGATCTGATTCAAGATTTTCTTGTCCCTGTTCTTCGTTTTTTTCTTGGTTGGAATTTTCTAATTTAAGATATTCTTTTTGATTAGATGATATCTGAAGATTTTTTTTTTTTTTTTTATTTATGTTGATGCTTTTTTTTTGACTAATATTTTCATAGAAATAAAAATTAAAAAGAAGTAATTTGATTGGTATGATCCACGGTTTAATCTTATATGCATCAAAAAGTGGCACAAATTCTGGGAAGAACCGGGGTTCTAGATTTGATATGGTACGATAAACCTTTTCTTGATTCATTCCCATCCAATCAAAAAAGTGTTTTTTTTGGTTGGGTGGTTTAATTCCTTGATGAATTGTAAGAGAAAAAATATATTTTTTTTTCAATTTTTTAATAATTTTGTTTTCAGTCTTAGTATTTTTCTCAATTTTGGTGCTGATATGCGTATTGGTCCAGGTCTCAATGTCGATATTTTTTCTAAGACAAATATGGAGAATTCTACAATCAAAATATTTTCTATCCAGATTTTTATGTGTAGCAATAATATATTCCTTTTCTAGATAATTACTAATAGCTATACTTACCAATACATAAAATGATTCGGGTTTCAGTGTATTGAAATTGTATGGAATTTCTTGGTCTCCTTTTACTTGTAATGTTGATTCATAAATATATGAGTATGAGTCCTTCCTATTTCCATAATTCATATATTTATGTGATAAAAGATAATATCTGTAGTGTTTTTTAAATTTTTCTTTTTGACTCGTCAATGAATCCACTGTCACCGCATAGTAATTTTGTTTCATGTAATGAATTAATTGGTCTTTTTCTTTTTTATGTGAATAAAATTTAATTGAGTTTTTATTTTGAATCGTAGAACGTTGGTTGATTCTATTTCGCCATTTTTGAGGTACTAATCGAGACCATTTTGTCTGAGATAAATTGTATTGATAATGGCCCTTTAACCAGTTTTTCCATTCATTTTTTCCAGACTTATAAATTTTCTTTTGCTTTGATTTGGAATCAAATATTCCTCGTGTCATACAATAATCCTTGATTTTATCCTTAATAAAAGAATGGGTCCTGGGATATTGAAGTACAGATCTCGAGTGATACTTGTTAAGTAATTGGGTTTGTGATAATTTGTAAAATACATATGCTTGGGACAAGGAGGATGAATCATTATTATAATAATAAATATTTGAATTATTATTACTGATATTAGTATTATAAAACGATTTTTTTATAGTCGAAATAAAGTTCATTGTATTTTGATCTGTTTCATCAATCCCTTCTCGATTTGTTTCATCGTTGTAAATCGATTTTGCGATAATTTTTTTTGTTGATTCAAAGAAAAATTGTGCATTGATCCTAAAAATAGTAATCATACGTAGAAAGATATCTATGTCTATTTTTTCAATGAATGATTTCATAAAAAAATTTAATTTACGTATAAATCGGATCTTTTTTCTTTTAAATATCTGCAAAATATGTTTCTTTGATTCCGATTTTTTATCATCACAAGTTAGAACTATTTTTTTCTTGTCTTTTGTGATCCGTTCTAGTTCTATTTGATTCCTGATTATGACTGTCCTATCAGCAAGATCCTTTATTTTTTTTTCTATGAGTGAGTAATTTGCCCAATTCATGGATCGAATTCGAATGGGTGATTCGTGAATAATCTTATTATTCATTTTAGAATCTCTTACATTTTCATCCGGTTTATATATTTTTACCTTCCTCAATTCAAATAAGAAAATGGGGTTTATTTTTTCAAGTTCCTTCATTTTTTGTTTTATAACTAGAACTATTTTGATAACCCATCTTTTTTTTTCTTTAAAAACTTTTAGAACGAAAAATTTTTTTTTTTTTACTTTTCCAATTATTTTTCTAATTCTTTTTTTTAGTTCTTTATAAATGGGTTCAAAAAAAGAAGGTCGTTTTCGGGGAGAACCAAAAGGAACTTCTGCTTCCATTCCCCAAATTGTTAAAAAACAAAAATTTGCTTTTTTTCCTTTTTTTTTCATTGGATCTCTATGATGAGATCGTATTTTAGATCTTCGCCAAGGTTTAAGAAAGAAAGGAAATAGAATCTTTATCTGAATACCGTCTGTTAACCAATCTTTGGGAAATTCTGTTTCCGATAATTGAACACCATTATAGGTGCATTTAACATGCATTTCCCTATTCCATTCCTTCAAATCCTCATACCACTCGGGGAATTGGAATAATAACATACGGCCAATATTTTTAGCTATTATCAATGAAGGCAATACAATGTATTTTCTAAGAAAGGATTGGGTTACTAACATCGAACCTCTTATTGCTTGAGCAAATATAATGTTATCCCAAGTTTCTGATATTGCTATACGTTCATTTTCCTCTTTTTTCTCCTCGTTTTTTTTTTTATTTTCTTTTGTCTCTTCCTCCTCAAAATTGGAAATTTTCAATTCCGGTTCTCTCTCAACCGAATTCCTAAAAATGAGATTCATCATTTCAGAGATATCAAAAGAAGAAAAAAAAAATGTTTTGTCTATTCGATCCAAAAAAAGTGGGGAATGCACATTTGCTTGAAACATTTCCCAAGTAACTGTTTTACGTCTTTGAGTACGCATGGATCCTTTTATTATATCCCTACGAAAATCTGATTGTTGCGAGTAGCGTATCAAAGCCACCTCTTCTGCTTGATCACTATTACTAGTATTATTCGTATTAGTAATAGAATTGGTATTATTCTCATTATCAGTATAAATTACGACACGTTTGGCTTTTCTTGAACGAATTTCATGATCTTCCGTCGATTTTTCCTCATTTTCTTCCTCCTGTTCTTCCAGAACATTGGTCAATTTATATGACCATCGAGGAACCTTTTTACTGATTTCTTCTATTCCAATAGATTCATTTCTA